ATAGTAAGATACTAGAATAAATAGATAAGAGAGGGTATAGAGCGGGTAGCGGGAATCGAACCCGCATCGTTAGCTTGGAAGGCTAGGGGTTATAGTCGACGTCGATTCATCATTTTTAACGTCTCTAATTCAAAACCGAACATGAAACTTTGGTTTCATTCGGCTCCTTTATGGAAAATGGATATATTGCTAGATTTAAGATGTGAACCAACTTACAAAAAAATGCTACCCATCTTACAAAAAATGATACCCATAACATCTATGTCAGCTTTTTGTTTGAATATATCCAATCCAATTCAAAACGACTCGCTTTCTAGATGATCCCTCTAGAAGAAGGCGATTCTAACAACCTTTCTAGTTACTTCGTTCTCTATTTCTATTTGAGAGGGTCCTAAGGAAAAGTATTTTATTTCCACCGAGCTAAAATAATATGTCGATGTCTCTAGTAAACTAAAGACATTATTTAATAGCTATTTTGCTTCAATTTATTCGATACAAATCAAAACAAAAATTGAAGATTTAGTTACGATTAGAAATTAGAAATCTACTTGTCTATCTTCATCCATGGATTCTTTATTCATACTCATTCAATTGGAAGTATGGATCCAATTTTAAAATTTTGTTTCACAATTTCATAATCCAAGTTTTTCTTTTTTAATTTACTTTTGGATAAAAATGCCGAAAATTTATATTTTTCCTTGAATGTGTCATTGAAAGGTAAAGGATTTAATCCTTTTAATGAAATAAAGTTTTTGATCGGAATATGAATGAAACCGAAAGACCCCTTAACTATTAAGGGGGTTAATAGAACGAATCACACTTTTACCACTAAACTATACCCGCTACAATGCAATTATTATATATAAATGGATCTTTTGTCGAGGGGCTTCTGGATAGGTGTAGACGGGCTTCTTATATATTATCTTATACTTATATACTTACTTATACTTATATATAATATATAATAAAAATAAAATAATAATATATAATAATAATAATTATTATTAAATATAAATATATTATATTATTAATTAAATTAAATATATATTATATATATTATTAATTAAATCTTATCTTCTTTCTTTCTTCTTATAATTTTATTTATTAAATTAATTATTATTATTATTATAAGAAGAAAGAAAGAAGATAAGAAGATTTTACTTACATAGTACAGTGGCCCGTTCAGGAATTCAATGAACCAAGCCCTTTCCTTTTAACTCAGTGATAGAGTAATCCCATGGTAAGGCGTAAGCCCTCGGTTCAGATCCGATAGGGGACTTTGTATTTTTTTCAGTCATAGTATTCATATGAAGAATATGAATATCAATAGTATTAAATTATTAATTATTATTAAATTGATTTTATTATATTTAATTTTTAATTTAATATAATAATAATTAATTTAATTAATAGTAATAAAAAACAATTGTATAATATTATATTATTATCATCATCTAATATCTAATAATAATCTAATGAGTTATGAGTTATAGTATATATATATATTAGTTATAGTTAGCACGAATAATCATAAGTCATCTGTTGAATCACCAACGATTCCTATTTTCAATTAGGCCAATGAAATCCATTGTAAAGATAAAGTTAGAAATCAATAAAAGAAAAATAAGTGGACCTGACCCATTGAATCATGACTATATCCGCTATTCTGATATTCAAATTCAATAGAGATAAAATTGCAACAAGTTGACCCCCCTTTTTCTTTGGACTCCGCAAGAATTTGTCGATATTTCCAATTCAATCGTCTTGGCCCTAGATGTTCTATAGGAATAACTTGGCATTTCGTTCTTCCACAGAGAACCTTTTATTCTAAGTCACAAGATAAGAAAATTTTTCACTATCTTTCTTTGATTACAGGATAAATATTAATTTATTTATTATTAGAGACCCACGTCTTGTTATTATATTATATATCTATATATCTATACTATATACTATATAATATATAATATTTCTATCTTTAGATTTATAGCTATCAGATCGCGACTTGATGTACCAAAAATTTCCATTTCGTTGCATCCAATTTGTTCCGACAATCATATGAAGAATGGATGCGAGATAAATACTCTCATTTCCGGTCTCCTTTTTTTTTGAATATTGTTATTGTATTGAGTATTGAAGTAAAAAAAGGAAACTCTCTCTTTTCTAACAGAGAAATAGAAAAATATTAGGAATTTAGTATTAGTATACATAAAAATTAGAATCTAAAAAGAGTTTTTTTCTTAATCTCATGAAGAAGATCTAAGAATCCATTTAGTTGATGGAAGAAAGGGGGGGCAGGTCTGAAGATCAACCGGTAGTGGGCGAGAGGATTTCGTTTTCCGTTTACAGTTCTTTCAAAAAAAGAATCTATCCGCTTCATGAGTCATCAGAAGACAATTCATGATTCAGATGCTTAATAATAATAAGAAGGAATAATAATAATCAAACTTAATTCATGGATTTACCTGGATGGTCAATTTATGGGCCAATGCCAATAAAG